GTTGATGTAGCTTAACTTCAAAGCAAGGCGCTGAAAATGCCTGGATGGGCACCTAGCCCCATAAACACACAGGTTTGATCCCAGCCTTTCTATTGGTTTTTAATAAAATTACACATGCAAGTATCCGCATCCCAGTGAGAGTGCCCCCTAGTTCCAAGTGGAATAAGAGGAGTAGGCATCAAGCACACAAACCTGTAGCTAATGACGCCTTGCTTAGCCACACCCCCACGGGACACAGCAGTGACAAAAATTAAGCTATAAACGGAAGTTTGACTAAGTTATATTATTCAGGGCCGGTAAATTTCGTGCCAGCCACCGCGGTCATACGATTAGCCCGAATTAATGGAAATCCGGCGTAAAGCGTGTTAATGAGTAACTAATAAATAGAGTTAAGTCTTGGCCAGGATGTAAAAATCTATGACCAACGTAAAAATAAACTACGAAAGTGACCCTAATACGATCTGCTACACGACAGCTAAGACCCAAACTGGGATTAGATACCCCACTATGCTCAGCCTTAAACCTAAGTGATTATAACAACAAAATCACTCGCCAGAGTACTACTAGCAACAGCTTAAAACTCAAAGGACTTGGCGGTGCTTCATACCCCCTAGAGGAGCCTGTTCTATAATCGATAAACCCCGATCAACCTCACCAACCCTTGCTAATTCAGTCTATATACCGCCATCTCCAGCAAACCCCTATAGGGATCAATAGTAAGCTTAACTATTCAAACATAAAAACGTTAGGTCAAGGTGTAACCGATGGGATGGGAAGAAATGGGCTACATTTTCTTGTCCTAAGAAAATCTCAAAATACTTACGAAAGCCCCCATGAAACTGAGGGCCCAAGGAGGATTTAGTAGTAAATCAAGAACAGAGTGCTTGGTTGAACTAGGCCATGGAGCACGCACACACCGCCCGTCACCCTCTTCAAGTTCAACGAGCCTGCAAAAAACATAAATAAGTGCAAAACGTATGAGAAGAGACAAGTCGTAACAAGGTAAGCATACTGGAAAGTGTGCTTGGATGAGCAAAACGTAGCTTAAAAAAAGTACCTAATTTACACTTAGGAGATTTCATAGAAATGAACGTTTTGAACTAGAGCTAGCCCAGAAAACACCACATTTCAACTATTTCAAGACCGTCAAACAAAACATTTACACACTCTTCTAAAGTATAGGAGATAGAAATTTACTACTGGCGCTATAGAGAAAGTACCGTAAGGGAACGATGAAAGAATACCTAAAAGTAATAAAAAGCAAAGATTAACCCTTGTACCTTTTGCATAATGATTTAACTAGAAGATTTTAGCAAAGAGAACTTAAGTTAAATACCCCGAAACCAGACGAGCTACTTGTGAACAGCCTACGGGGCGAACTCGTCTATGTGGCAAAATAGTGAGAAGATTTGCAAGTAGAGGTGACAAGCCTAACGAGCCTGGTGATAGCTGGTTGTCCAGGAAAAGAATATAAGTTCAACTTTAAAAATACCTAAAAAATTGCTAATTTTACTGTATTTTTAAAAGCTAGTCTAAAAGGGTACAGCTTTTTAGATTAAGGATACAACCTTGCTTAGAGAGTAAAAACAATCAATACCATAGTAGGCTTAAAAGCAGCCATCAATTAAGAAAGCGTTCAAGCTCAACATTAGACAAACCTTAATCCCAATAGTTAATAAGGAACTCCTAATCCAATACTGGACTAATCTATTAATTTATAGAAGCAATAATGTTAATATGAGTAACAAGAAATATTTTCTCCTTGCATGAGCTTATGTCAGCAACGAATACTCTACTGACAGTTAACACCTAATAAACTTAACCCACCAATAAATGATTTATTAAATCTACTGTTAACCCAACACAGGAATGCATTAAGGAAAGATTAAAAGAAGCAAAAGGAACTCGGCAAACACGAGCCCCGCCTGTTTACCAAAAACATCACCTCTAGCATTACTAGTATTAGAGGCACTGCCTGCCCAGTGACATTAGTTAAACGGCCGCGGTATCCTGACCGTGCAAAGGTAGCATAATCATTTGTTCTCTAAATAGGGACTTGTATGAATGGCCACACGAGGGTTCTACTGTCTCTTGCTTCCAATCAGTGAAATTGACCTCCCCGTGCAGAGGCGGGGATACACAAATAAGACGAGAAGACCCTATGGAGCTTTAATTAACTAACTCAAAGAAAATATAAATAACCGCCAAGGGATAATAATCTTCTACCTGAGTTAGCAATTTCGGTTGGGGTGACCTCGGAGAACAGAAAAACCTCCGAGTGACTAAAATCTAGATTTACCAATCAAAATGTAGTGTCACTTATTGATCCAAAATATTTGATCAACGGAACAAGTTACCCTAGGGATAACAGCGCAATCCTATTCAAGAGTCCATATCGACAATAGGGTTTACGACCTCGATGTTGGATCAGGACACCCCAATGGTGCAGCCGCTATTAAAGGTTCGTTTGTTCAACGATTAAAGTCCTACGTGATCTGAGTTCAGACCGGAGTAATCCAGGTCGGTTTCTATCTATTATTGATTTCTCCCAGTACGAAAGGACAAGAGAAATGAGGCCTACTCTAAAGGAGCGCCTTAGAACTAACTAATGATATAATCTTAACTTAACTAGTTCAAAAAAACACAGCCCTAGACCAGGGCTTATTAGGGTGGCAGAGACCGGTAATTGCATAAAACTTAAGATTTTAGACCCAGAGGTTCAATTCCTCTCCCTAATATGCATGTTCATAGTAAACATCCTCACACTCACCATCCCAATCCTCCTAGCAGTAGCATTTCTCACCCTTGTTGAACGAAAAATCCTAGGCTACATGCAACTCCGAAAGGGCCCTAACGTCGTAGGTCCCTATGGCCTACTGCAACCAATCGCAGATGCTATTAAACTATTTACCAAAGAGCCACTACGGCCTGCCACCTCCTCTGTCACTATATTCATCATCGCCCCCGTCCTAGCCTTAACCCTCGCCCTAACCATATGAATCCCACTCCCAATGCCACACCCCCTTATCAATATAAACCTGGGCGTACTATTTTTACTAGCAATATCTAGCCTAGCCGTGTACTCCATCCTATGGTCCGGCTGGGCCTCCAACTCAAAATACGCATTAATCGGAGCCCTCCGAGCCGTCGCCCAAACCATCTCATACGAAGTCACACTAGCTATCATTTTACTCTCCGTACTTCTAATAAGTGGATCCTTTACCCTATCAACACTCATCACAACACAAGAGCACATATGAATAATTGTACCGGCCTGACCTTTGGCCATAATATGATTTATCTCCACACTAGCCGAAACCAACCGAGCCCCCTTTGACCTCACCGAAGGGGAATCTGAACTAGTATCAGGTTTTAACGTGGAATACGCAGCAGGCCCCTTCGCCATATTTTTCATGGCAGAATACGCTAACATCATCATGATAAATGCCTTCACGACCATCCTCTTCTTTGGAGCCTTCCACAATCCCTACATGCCAGAACTATATACAGTCAATTTCGTAGCCAAAACACTGCTACTAACCGCAACCTTCTTATGAATTCGAGCATCCTATCCCCGATTTCGATATGATCAACTAATGCACCTCCTATGAAAAAACTTCCTTCCCCTTACCCTAGCCCTATGCATATGACACGTCTCACTGCCTATTTCAACAGCAGGAATTCCCCCTCAAACATAAGAAATATGTCTGACAAAAGAGTTACTTTGATAGAGTAAATAATAGAGGTTTAAGTCCTCTTGTTTCTAGAACCGTAGGAATTGAACCTACCCCTGAGAATTCAAAATTCTCCGTGCTACCACACTACACCACATTCTATAGTAAGGTCAGCTAAATAAGCTATCGGGCCCATACCCCGAAAATGTTGGTTTATATCCTTCCCGTACTAATAAATCCCCTAATTCTCAGCGTCATCCTACTCACAATTATAACAGGAACTTTAATTGTTATAATTAGCTCTCACTGACTATTCATTTGAATCGGCTTCGAAATAAACATACTTGCCACTATTCCTATTCTAATAAAAAACTTCAGCCCTCGATCTATTGAAGCTTCTACCAAATATTTCCTCACCCAGGCCACCGCATCAATACTACTCATGCTAGGAGTAATTATTAATCTTCTGTATTCAGGACAATGAACTACCACAAAAATATTTAACCAAACCTCATCCATTATCGTTACCACAGCCCTAACCATAAAACTAGGACTAGCCCCATTTCACTTCTGAGTACCAGAAGTTACACAAGGAATCCCCCTGGTATCAGGACTAATCCTATTAACCTGACAAAAACTAGCCCCTCTCTCCGTACTATATCAAATTGCCCCATCAATCAACCCAAACATACTATTAACTATATCTTTGCTGTCAATTATAGTCGGAGGCTGAGGCGGACTTAACCAAACACAACTACGAAAAATCATAGCCTACTCATCAATTGGCCACATGGGCTGAATAACTGCAATTTTAGTATACAACCCCACTATAACAATACTATACCTGTTAATATACTTAACAATGACACTCACAATATTTATACTACTCATAATCAACTCCACCACAACCCTCCTCTCCCTATCACACACCTGAAACAAGACCCCCATCACCACAATACTTGTTCTTACCGTCATAATATCTATAGGAGGCCTCCCCCCACTATCTGGGTTTATGCCTAAATGAATAGTCATCCAAGAATTAACAAAAAATGACAGCATTATTCTCCCCACTCTAATAGCTATAATAGCACTACTAAACCTATACTTTTATATACGACTAGCGTACTCCACAGCACTCACTATATTTCCATCATCTAATAACATAAAAATAAAATGACAATTCGAGAGTACGAAACGAATAACATCTTTACCAGTCATAATCGTTCTATCCACCATAATTCTGCCCCTAACCCCAATACTATCAGTATTATATTAGGAATTTAGGCTAGACCAGACCAAGAGCCTTCAAAGCTCTAAGCAAGTACATAATACTTAATTCCTGTTTAATAAGGACTGCAAGACTCTATCCTACATCAATTGAATGCAAACCAACTGCTTTAATTAAGCTAAGCCCTTACTAGATTGGCGGGCCTTTATCCCACGAAATTTTAGTTAACAGCTAAGTGCCCTAGTCAACTGGCTTCAATCTACTTCTCCCGCCGCGAGAAAAAAAAAGGCGGGAGAAGCCCCGGCAGAGTTTGAAGCTGCTTCTTTGAATTTGCAATTCAATATGTTATACACCACAGGGCTTGGTAAGAAGAGGGCTCTCACCTCTGTCTTTAGATTTACAGTCCAATGCCTACTCGGCCATCTTACCTATGTTCATTACTCGCTGATTATTCTCGACCAACCACAAAGATATTGGGACTCTCTACCTATTATTTGGCGCTTGGGCTGGAATAGTAGGAATGGGGCTAAGCTTATTAATTCGTGCTGAATTGGGGCAGCCTGGGACATTGCTTGGAGATGACCAAATCTATAATGTAGTTGTAACGGCTCATGCTTTCGTCATGATTTTCTTTATGGTTATGCCAATCATGATTGGGGGCTTCGGGAATTGACTGGTCCCCCTAATAATTGGAGCCCCGGACATGGCGTTCCCCCGCATGAATAATATGAGCTTCTGGTTGCTACCTCCCTCATTCTTGCTACTGCTAGCATCATCTATAGTTGAAGCAGGAGCAGGCACAGGCTGAACCGTTTACCCTCCCCTAGCCGGAAACCTGGCTCATGCAGGCGCTTCCGTCGATTTAACTATTTTCTCTCTGCACTTAGCAGGAGTATCTTCAATTCTAGGGGCTATTAACTTTATCACCACTATTATTAATATAAAACCACCTGCCATATCTCAATACCAGACCCCTTTATTTGTATGATCCGTTCTAATCACCGCCGTTCTCTTACTACTCTCTCTTCCAGTACTGGCTGCCGGAATTACAATACTACTAACAGACCGTAACCTAAATACAACTTTCTTTGATCCTGCGGGAGGAGGAGATCCCATCCTTTATCAACACCTATTTTGATTCTTCGGTCACCCAGAAGTTTATATCCTAATCCTACCTGGCTTTGGAATAATTTCCCACATTGTCACCTACTACTCTGGAAAAAAAGAACCCTTTGGCTATATGGGAATAGTCTGAGCTATAATGTCTATCGGATTCCTAGGCTTCATTGTATGAGCCCACCATATATTTACAGTAGGTATGGACGTGGACACACGTGCTTATTTTACATCTGCCACAATAATTATTGCTATTCCAACGGGAGTAAAAGTATTTAGCTGACTGGCGACACTCCATGGAGGCAACATCAAATGATCCCCTGCCATACTATGAGCCCTCGGCTTTATTTTCTTATTCACTGTAGGAGGCTTGACAGGAATCGTTCTAGCTAATTCATCCCTAGACATTGTCCTCCACGATACTTATTATGTAGTCGCCCACTTCCACTATGTCTTGTCAATAGGGGCAGTCTTCGCCATTATAGGAGGCTTTATGCATTGATTCCCTCTGTTCTCCGGGTACACAATTGATGATACATGAGCAAAAATTCAATTCGCAATTATATTTGTAGGGGTAAACCTAACTTTCTTCCCGCAGCACTTTCTAGGTCTCTCCGGAATGCCCCGACGCTACTCTGACTACCCCGATGCCTATACCACATGAAACACTATCTCATCTGTAGGCTCTTTTATTTCCTTAACGGCAGTTGTACTAATAGTGTTTATTGTGTGAGAAGCCTTTGCATCAAAGCGGGAGGTCACAACCGTAGAACTAACAGCCACCAATCTAGAGTGACTACACGGGTGTCCTCCGCCCTACCACACATTTGAAGAACCAACCTATATTAACCTAAAATAGATAAGAAAGGAAGGAATCGAACCCTCTTTAATTGGTTTCAAGCCAACCCTATAGCCACTATAACTTTCTCGATCTAGAGATATTAGTAAAATTTACATAGCCTTGTCAAGGCTAAGTTACAGGTGAAAGCCCCGTATATCTCTATGCCGTATCCTTTTCAACTAGGCTTCCAAGACGCTACCTCCCCCATTATAGAAGAATTACTATATTTTCACGACCACACCCTCATAATTGTATTTTTAATTAGTTCTCTAGTTTTGTATATCATTACTTTAATGCTAACAACTAAATTAACACACACAAGTACTATAGACGCGCAAGAAGTCGAGACGATCTGAACCATCCTACCTGCCATTATTTTAATTACGATTGCCCTTCCATCACTACGAATTCTTTATATAATAGACGAGATTAATAACCCAGTCTTAACCGTCAAAACGATTGGCCATCAGTGGTATTGAAGCTACGAATACACAGATTATGAAACTCTTAGTTTCGACTCCTATATAATTCCAACGCCAGACCTGAAGCCTGGCGAGTTACGACTGCTGGAAGTAGATAATCGAGTCGTCCTACCAATAGAAATAACTATTCGAATGCTAGTCACTTCTGAAGATGTATTACACTCATGAGCAGTCCCCTCCCTAGGATTGAAGACAGACGCGGTCCCTGGGCGCCTAAATCAAATTACACTAATATCAACACGACCTGGACTCTTCTATGGCCAATGTTCAGAAATTTGTGGTTCAAACCATAGCTTTATGCCCATTGTCCTTGAAATAGTACCACTAAAATACTTTGAGGAATGATCTGCCTCTATATTATAAGCTCACTAAGAAGCTAGCCAGCGTTAACCTTTTAAGTTAAAGAACGAGAGCCATGACCCCTCCTTAGTGACATGCCACAGCTGGACACATCAACATGATTTATTACCATTTTATCAATACTTGTAACCCTATTTGTACTGTTTCAGCTAAAAATTTCTAAGCATATCTACCCCTCAGACCCCAGCCCCAAGTCTAACAAAACACGTAAACAAAAGGCCCCTTGAGAAACAAAGTGAACGAAAATTTATTTGCCTCTTTTATTACCCCTACAGTAATAGGACTTCCTATTGCTATTCTCATTATTATATTCCCAAGTATACTATTCCCAGCCCCTCTTCGACTAGTTAACAATCGTCTGATCTCTCTACAACATTGACTAATCCAACTTACATCCAAACAAATAATAACTATCCACAACCACAAGGGACAAACCTGATCCTTAATGCTAATATCTCTAATCATGTTTATTGGAACTACCAATCTCCTAGGGCTCCTCCCACATTCATTTACTCCTACCACACAATTATCGATAAATCTAGGGATAGCAATTCCTCTATGAGCCGGGACCGTAGTCACTGGTTTTCGCAATAAAACGAAAGCATCACTAGCACATTTTCTCCCCCAGGGAACGCCTACACCTCTAATCCCAATACTAGTAATCATTGAGACTATTAGCCTCTTCATTCAACCCGTAGCCCTGGCCGTTCGACTAACAGCCAATATCACAGCAGGCCACCTATTAATACATTTAATTGGAGGAGCCACTTTGGCACTAATAAGCATCAACATGCCAACAGCCCTTATTACATTTATTGTCCTAATTTTACTTACAATCCTTGAATTTGCCGTGGCTATGATCCAAGCCTATGTATTTACCCTATTAGTAAGCCTGTATTTACATGACAATACTTAATGACCCACCAGACTCACGCATACCACATAGTGAATCCTAGCCCTTGGCCCCTCACCGGGGCCTTGTCCGCCCTTCTAATAACGTCAGGCCTAACTATATGATTTCACTTCAATTCAAGTATCCTGCTAGTACTAGGCCTAGTTACAAATATACTGACTATATACCAGTGATGACGGGACGTTGTCCGAGAAAGCACATTTCAAGGGCATCACACGCCTGCTGTCCAAAAAGGTCTACGATACGGAATAATCCTATTTATTGTGTCAGAGGTTTTATTTTTTACCGGATTCTTCTGAGCCTTTTACCACTCAAGCCTAGCCCCCACTCCCGAGCTAGGAGGATGCTGACCTCCCACCGGCATCCACCCCTTAAACCCGCTAGAAGTCCCTCTTCTCAATACCTCTGTCCTATTAGCCTCCGGAGTCTCAATCACCTGAGCCCATCACAGCCTGATGGAAGGCAACCGTGCCCATATACTCCAGGCCCTGTTTATTACGATTGCCCTGGGACTATATTTCACGCTACTCCAAGCATCAGAGTACTACGAAGCACCCTTCACAATCTCAGACGGTGTTTATGGGTCCACCTTCTTTGTAGCCACTGGATTCCATGGGCTACATGTTATTATTGGCTCCACTTTCCTGACTGTATGCTTCCTACGACAACTGAAATTCCACTTCACATCTAGCCACCACTTCGGATTTGAAGCCGCCGCTTGATATTGGCATTTTGTAGATGTAGTCTGACTTTTCCTCTATGTCTCTATCTATTGATGAGGCTCATGTCCTTTTAGTATTAATTAGTACAACTGACTTCCAATCAGTTAGCTTCGGATGATCCCCGAAAAAGGATAATTAACCTCATACTAGCTTTACTTACAAATACTACCTTAGCATCCCTTCTCGTACTAATTGCATTCTGACTCCCCCAACTGTACACTTACGCAGAAAAGACGGGCCCTTACGAGTGTGGCTTCGACCCCATAGGCTCCGCCCGTTTACCCTTTTCCATAAAATTTTTCTTGATTGCCATCACATTTCTCCTATTTGACCTGGAAATTGCCCTCCTCTTGCCCTTACCTTGAGCAACCCAGACAAATTACCTGTACACCATATTAACCATAGCGCTTCTTCTCATTCTATTACTGGCAGCTAGCTTAGCCTACGAATGAACCCAAGGGGGTCTAGAATGAACTGAGTATGGTAGTTAGTTTAAACAAAATTATTGATTTCGACTCATTAGATTATGATTAACCTCATAACTACCAAATGTCCATAGTGTATATAAATATTATCCTAGCATTCACTATGTCCCTCGCCGGTCTCCTGATATATCGATCCCACCTAATATCTTCCCTACTATGCCTAGAAGGCATGATGCTTTCTCTCTTTGTAATGGCGTCCCTAATAATCCTAAATAACCACTTTACCTTAGCCAGCGTCATGCCTATTATCCTCTTAGTATTCGCAGCGTGTGAGGCCGCATTAGGCCTAGCCCTACTAGTAATAGTCTCTAACACATACGGCACAGACTACGTACAAAACCTCAACCTCCTACAATGTTAAAAATTATCTTTCCTTCAATTATACTAATGCCCTTAACCTGATTATCAAAAAATAGTATAGTCTGAATTAATCCTACAATATATAGCCTACTGATTAGTCTCATTAGCCTCTCCACGCTCAACCAATATAGCGACAACAGCACCAACTTTTCTCTCCTGTTTTTCTCAGATGCTCTATCGGCACCCCTGCTAGTCCTAACGACATGACTACTACCCCTGATACTCATCGCCAGCCAGTCTCACCTCTCCAAAGAGCCCCTCACACGAAAAAAAGTGTATATCACAATGCTAATCCTACTACAAATCCTCCTAATCATAACATTTACTGCATCAGAACTTATTATATTCTACGTATTATTCGAGGCAACCCTAGTCCCTACTTTAATCATTATTACCCGATGGGGCAGCCAGGCAGAGCGACTCAACGCAGGCTCCTACTTCCTATTTTATACACTATCAGGGTCTCTACCCCTCTTAGTCGCGCTTGTATATATCCAAAATACCACAGGCTCCCTAAATTTCTTGATTATGCAATACTGAAACCAACCCCTAATAGACTCTTGATCCAACGCACTCCTATGGTTGGCGTGCATAATGGCCTTTATAGTAAAAATACCCCTATACGGCCTACACCTTTGACTACCCAAGGCCCACGTGGAAGCCCCAATTGCAGGCTCCATAGTCCTAGCTGCAGTACTGCTTAAACTAGGGGGCTATGGCATACTCCGACTCACAACTATATTAAACCCCCTAACAGAGTATATAGCGTATCCATTCCTGATATTATCACTCTGGGGCATAATCATAACTAGCTCTATTTGCTTACGTCAGACCGACCTAAAGGCACTCATCGCATATTCCTCAGTTAGCCATATAGCCCTAGTTATTGTAGCCATCTTAATTCAAACCCCTTGAAGTTACATGGGAGCTACAACCCTTATAGTTGCCCACGGACTTACATCCTCTATACTCTTCTGCCTGGCCAACACAAACTATGAACGCACCCACAGCCGGACAATGATCCTGGCACGGGGCCTGCAAACACTTCTTCCCCTAATAGCGATATGATGGCTATTGGCAAGCCTTGCCAACCTGGCCCTGCCCCCGACGATTAACCTACTTGGAGAACTATTTGTAGTCATATCGGCATTCTCCTGATCCAACATTACAATTATCCTAATAGGAGCTAACATGATAATTACGGCCCTCTACTCACTATACATGCTCATCATGACACAACGAGGCAAACATACTCACCATATCAATAGTATCAAACCTACTTACACACGAGAAAATTCCCTTATGGCCCTACACATGCTACCCCTGCTAATGCTATCACTCAACCCCAAGATCATTATAGGATTTACCTACTGTAAATATAGTTTAAAAAGAACACTAGATTGTGAATCTAGTAATAAGAGATCAAGCCTCTTTATTTACCGAAAAAGCATGCAAGAACTGCTAATTCATGCTACCACACCTAACAATGTGGCTTTTTCAAACTTTTAAAGGATAGAAGGAATCCGTTGGCCTTAGGAGCCAAAAAATTGGTGCAACTCCAAATAAAAGTAATAAACATATTTGCAACCTTTACACTACTTACACTATTTATACTCACACTACCAATCCTCATAACGGCCCCCAACACCTACAACAACCAATACCCTGTGTACGTAAAAAACATTATTGCATGTAGCTTCGCTGTCAGCCTAGTCCCAACCATAATATTCATCCATTCAAACCAAGAAATAGTCATCTCAAACTGACACTGAATCACAGTCCATACACTAAAAATCTCACTTAGCTTCAAAATAGATTACTTCTCAATAATGTTTATACCTATCGCATTATTTGTAACATGGTCCATTGTAGAATTTTCAATGTGATATATACACTCCGACCCAGACATTAACAAATTCTTCAAATATCTTCTCTTATTCCTCATCACAATATTGGTTCTTGTCACCGCTAATAACCTATTTCAACTATTTATTGGCTGAGAAGGGGTGGGAATTATATCCTTCTTATTGATCGGCTGATGATATGGCCGAGCAGACGCAAATACAGCAGCCCTACAAGCAATCCTGTACAACCGCATCGGAGACATTGGATTCGTAGCATCCATAGCCTGATTCCTCTCCAACCTAAACACATGGGAACTCCAACAGATTTTTGCTCTAACACAAAACTGTCCCACCGCACCCCTGATCGGCCTTCTTCTAGCCGCAGCCGGAAAGTCCGCTCAATTTGGATTACACCCCTGGCTACCCTCCGCAATAGAAGGTCCAACACCTGTATCCGCCCTACTTCACTCAAGCACAATAGTCGTAGCAGGAGTGTTCTTACTTATCCGATTTTATCCCCTAATAGAAAGCAACAAAATAGCTCAAACCCTAACACTATGCTTGGGCGCAATTACCACATTGTTCACAGCCCTTTGCGCCTTAACACAAAACGATATCAAAAAAATTGTAGCCTTCTCCACTTCAAGCCAGCTAGGCCTCATAATAGTAACAATTGGCATCAACCAGCCCCATTTGGCTTTTCTACACATCTGCACCCATGCCTTCTTCAAAGCCATGTTATTTATATGCTCAGGCTCCATTATTCACAGCCTAAACGATGAACAAGACATCCGAAAAATAGGAGGCCTCTTCAAGACTATACCCTTTACTACCACAGCTCTTATCATTGGGAGCCTAGCCCTAACTGGAATCCCCTTTCTTACTGGGTTCTACTCTAAAGATACAATTATTGAAGCTGCCAACACGTCATATACCAACGCCTGAGCCCTCTTCACCACTCTGGTCGCTACATCCCTCACAGCTGTCTACAGTACGCGCATTATTTTCTACGCTCTCCTAAATCAACCTCGTTTCCCCCCATTAATTATAATTAACGAAAACAACCCTCTCCTTATTAACTCCATCAAACGACTCCTTGTCGGAAGCATCTTTGCCGGATTCTTCATTTCCTATAATATCCCCCCTATAACACTCCCCCAAATAACAATACCCCTCCACCTAAAACTTACTGCCCTTACAGTGACAATTCTAGGATTCATACTAGCCATAGAGATTAATACCATGACCCAAAACCTAAAACTTACCCGGCCCTCAAAAACGTTTAAATTCTCCAACTCATTAGGCTTCTTTCCCACTATTATACACCGCCTAGTTCCCTACTTAAGTCTACTTACAAGCCAAAAATCGGCATCCATGTTACTAGACCTACTCTGATTAGAGGCTGCCCTACCAAAAACTATTGCCTTAATCCAAGTAAAGGCCTCCACATTAGTATCTGACCAAAAAGGACTTATCAAACTTTATTTCCTTTCATTCCTTATTACTCTAATCCTAATTATTATCTTATTTAATTACCCCGCGTAACTTCCATGATAACTACCACACCAATAAATAAGGACCACCCAGTAACAATTACCAGTCAAGTACCATAACTGTACAAAGCAGCAATCCCCATTGCCTCCTCACTAAAAAACCCAGAATCCCCAGTATCATAAATAACTCAATCCCCCAGTCCGTTAAACTTGAAGATAAAATCTACTTCTTCCCCCTCCAACACACAAATAACTATAATGATCTCTACCACTAGACCAAAAATAAAAGCCCCTAATACCGTTTTATTGGACACTCAGACCTCCGGGTACTGTTCCGTAGCTATTGCCGTGGTGTACCCAAAAACCACTATTATTCCCCCTAAATAAATCAAGAACACCATCAAGCCCAAAAAGGACCCCCCAAAATTAAGCACAATCATACAACCAACCCCACCACTTACAATCAGTCCCAGTCCACCGTAAATAGGAGAAGGCTTAGAAGAAAAGCTAATAAAGCCAATTACAAAAATAATACTTAAAATAAACACAACATACGTCATCATCCATTCCTACATGGACTCAAACCATGACCAATGACATGAAAAATCATCGTTGTAGTTCAACTATAAGAACCCCAATGACAAACATCCGAAAATCACACCCACTTCTAAAAATTATAAACGACGCATTCATTGACCTTCCAGCCCCCTCCAATATTTCATCATGATGAAACTTCGGCTCTCTACTAGGAGTTTGCTTAATTATACAAATCCTGACAGGACTATTCCTGGCAATACATTATACATCCGACACAACAACAGCCTTCTCTTCAGTCGCACACATCTGCCGAGATGTTAACTACGGCTGAATCATTCGATATTTACATGCTAACGGAGCTTCCATATTCTTCATTTGCTTATATATTCACGTGGGTCGCGGGCTTTATTACGGCTCGTATACCTTTTCAGAAACCTGAAACGTTGGAATTGTTTTATTGTTCACAGTAATAGCAACAGCTTTCATGGGCTACGTCCTTCCATGAGGACAGATATCATTCTGAGGAGCAACAGTAATTACTAATTTGCTCTCAGCAATCCCCTATATCGGCACAACACTAGTAGAATGGATTTGAGGTGGTTTCTCCGTAGATAAAGCCACCCTCACACGATTCTTCGCCTTCCATTTCATCCTACCATTCATTATCACGGCTCTAGTGGCCGTACACCTACTATTTCTACACGAAACAGGTTCTAATAACCCAACAGGAATTTCCTCAGACATAGATAAAATCCCATTCCATCCCTATTACACGATTAAAGATATCCTAGGAGCACTACTACTGATGCTAGCCCTACTTATCCTCGTATTATTCTCACCAGACTTATTAGGAGACCCTGACAACTACACTCCCGCCAACCCCCTCAATACACCACCACATATCAAGCCGGAATGATATTTCCTGTTCGCATACGCTATTCTACGATCAATCCCCAACAAATTAGGAGGCGTACTGGCCTTAGTTCTCTCCATCTTAATCCTAGCATTTATCCCCGCACTACACACATCAAAACAACGAAGCATAACATTCCGTCCCATTAGTCAATGCCTGTTTTGAGTACTAGTAGCTGATCTACTAACCCTGACATGAATTGGGGGACAACCAGTAGAACCCCCATTCATCATAATTGGCCAAGTGGCATCTATCCTGTACTTCTCCCTAATCCTAATTCTCATGCCCGTAGCAGGAATCATTGAAAACCGTATCCTAAAATGAAGAGTCTTTGTAGTATACTGATTACACTGGTCTTGTAAACCATAGAAGGAGGGCCACACCCTCCCTAAGACTCAGGGGAGAGGCCAAAGCCCCACCACCAGCACCCAAAGCTGGAATTCTTATTAAACTACCCCCTGACCTCCGCCAAAACGGCAATAGCCCTTGAGTATTATTTCAGTACTAAAAACCACATGTCATGCCTGGCGTGCATGAAACCTCAATACTGACATGTCACAGCACGCGTTGCGTGCTATATGTACATCGTGCATAAATTTGTTTGCCCCATGCATATAAGCATGTACATCTTATTCTTGTTCGTGCATAGCGCATTATGTCAAATCATTTCCAGTCAATACGCATATCATAACCCTTAGATCACGAGCTTAATCACCAGGCCGCGTGAAATCATCAACCCGCTTAGCAGGGATCCCTCTTCTCGCTCCGGGCCCATCCATTGTGGGGGTTTCTATACCGGAACTTTACCAGGCATCTGGTTCTTACTTCAGGACCATCTCACCTAAAATCGCCCACACTTTCCTCTTAAATAAGACATCTCGATGGACTAATGACTAATCAGCCCATGCCGCGGCATAACTGTGGTGTCATGCATTTGGTATTTTTATAATTTGGGGGGGGGAACTTGCAAGGACTCCGCTATGGCCGTCTGAGGCCCCGTCGCAGTCAAATCAATTGAAGCTGGACTTTAATGAATATCATTTACCCGCATCATACAACCATAAGGTGTTATTCAGTCAATGGTCGCAGGACATAACTACAACACACACCCACGTACACGTACACCCACGTACACGTACACCCACGTACACGTACACGTACGTACACGTACACGTACGTACACGTACACGTACGTACACGTACACGTACGTACACGTACACGTACGTACACGTACACGTACGTACACGTACACGTACGTACACGTACACGTGCACACACGTACGTACGTACACGTACACGTACACGTACACGTACACGTACACGTACACGTACACGTACACGTACACGCACACGCACACGCACACGCACACGCACGCATTTAGCAAGTATTTAGCTTGCTTAAACAAACCCCCCTTACCCCCCACGAGCTCCACCTTATACACCAGACAGTCCTGCCAAACCCCAAAAACAAGACATAGCGCATAAGCTAATAGAACCCGGACAAGCCTGCACCCATAGGCCCAATCTCTCAAGTAACCACATGGCCATATCATACCAATGTGCTACTCTCGTATATTCAAAATATATAGACAGCTATCTCCCTAGATCCGCCAAAATTTTTAAAACAGAATTTAACAGCAATTTTACGGGGGCCTTTGAATCGGCATACAACTA